AATCGAGTTGGCCCGAAATCAAAATCAAATAAAGAAATAAAATAAAAATCAAATGAAAATATTCAATTGAAAATATTCAATAATTTTCAATTTTTTGAAAAAGTCAAGATTTTCTTTTTTTTTCAGCGTCCGTCTATAATGACTGATGAATCAAGAACTTTCAATTGAAACTAAACGAATTCTTTAAATTCGTTTTTATTACCGTCATATCTGGATTGAGACTTAGGTAAATGTTTTATTCATATATGTATTAAAAGAACATATCTAATTTAGCTCTTTCATGCCTATTCTAACTAGTTATTTTGGTTTTTTACTGGCTGCTTCAACTATAACCCCAGCTATATTTATTGGTTTGAACAAGATACGACTTATTTGAAATGAATGAAATTCAATAAACAATTTACAAAAATAAAAATCAAAGCCTCCCAGAATATTTTATTTCAGTTATTCTATGGTTCTCAATTGCAAATTCCCGGTCATTGAGATTCACAGATAATTCAGATTAATATTTAGGGATAGATCTTACCTATCTTTTTATTCCCTAAAATAAATTGAAATGATTGAAGTTTTTCTATTTGGAATCGTCTTAGGTCTAATTCCTATTACTTTAACAGGATTATTTGTAACTGCATATTTACAATACAGGCGCGGTGATCAGTTGGACCTTTGATTGAGTAACATTTCTTTTTTTGATTGACCTCCTACAAGGAGGAGGTCAAATTTAAGTTGCAATTAGACTTTGTTTTGTTAAGTTATTTCATTGTAATTCGACATAACATAAACGGAATCACGCTCTGTAGGATTTGAACCTACGACATCGGGTTTTGGAGACCCGCGTTCTACCGAACTGAACTAAGAGCGCTTTCTTATATCCTATAACAGTAGATACGATTACGATTGTAAAGTGTAAAGAAAAGTATTTTTTTACCCCCGAGGGGTCTTGTGTACATGTACATATAGTATGTACAAATGAAAGATTATGTCCAAAATTTCCCGATCTTACTCAATGAATTCCTCGTAACTGTCTATAGGAGAAAGAATAGGTAGGGATGACAGGATTTGAACCTGTGACATTTTGTACCCAAAACAAACGCGCTACCAAGCTGCGCTACATCCCTTTTAAAAATTGTTGTACAGTGTCATTGTATAAAATACATGTCTTGTTTTCCACATCCTTTTTTTTTGCTCTACCTATATAGATAGGTAGAAAATGTTCTTGTCATTTTTTTAGGGAGCGGGAAAATTGAATCTGCTGGGTCATTGTACATATGCATTTTAGTTAGTAATTCCTAATTCTAATTTTATTTCAAGCAAAAACAAATGATCTTGAACTAAAATATAGGGTTATCTATGATCTATGTATTATAATATCGAACTAGGACTCTATATGTATTACAATATACAATACAAATAAAGAATGAAAATAAATAAGAAAAAAATAGAAAATAAAAGAAGAAGGAGGATTTTCAATGCGAGATATAAAAACATATCTCTCAACGGCACCTGTGCTAACCACTCTATGGTTTGGGTCTTTAGCAGGTCTATTGATAGAAATTAATCGTTTATTTCCGGATGCCTTGTCATTCCCCTTTTTTTCATCCTGATTGAATTCTTGTATTGATCTGTGAAAAAATGAAGGAGATTTGAGATACAATTCTACGTAACATGGCTCCAATTTCGCTTCCTTTTGCTTTCCTATCCTAAAAAAAAAAAAGAAAGAGAAAGAGTGTATTGAACCTCAGTCAAAATACAGTGAATCTACGATAGAATTTTTGGGAAAAGAAATGGAAATGTGGATCCAGTCTAGGGGCGACAAAATTTTAACATAGAAAGAATAAAATACTGAGATTAGGATAGGAATAATTCATAGTTAGAAAAAATTGTATTAATTAATTATTACGATATTCTTAATATTCTTCTATTAATGAATATGACTCTTTTTCTTTATAGTTATTCATAGTAATTCTATTTTAGATTATAGTACTCCGAAGTCATTCAAATTCTAATAATTCGAAAAAGAAAATATTTACAAATTACATTTCTAGTTAGTAACTTTTATTAATATAGTCTAGATATATAATATAGATTTTTTTTTATTGGGTTCGGATCAAACAAAAAGAAAATGAAGAGAGTTCTAAAGTGAAGTCGATCCAAAATGAAAAGGAGGTTCATGGCCAAGGGTAAAGATATCAGAATTATAGTGATTTTGGAATGTACCTGTTGTGTTCAAAAGGGTGTCAATAAAGAATCGCCGGGCATTTCTAGATATATTACTCAAAAGAATCGACACAATACACCCAATCGACTAGAATTTAGAAAATTTTGTCGCTATTGTCAAAAGTATACGATTCATGGGGAAATAAAGAAATAGGTGGAACGGAATGTGTGTGTGATTTTTCCAAGTAGCGGGAAGAGTAAGAACTTTACATCTTAACATATATAATACAAACCAAATCCTATTTTGGTCGAATCTTAAATGAATAAGAAAAAAAAGAGAATTCTATTTTATAGATTCTTTTATATAGAAGTAATAAACAAACAAGGAATAAGCAAACCATGGATAAATCCAAACAACCTTTTCGTAAATCCAAGCGATCTTTTCGTAGGCGTTTACCCCCAATTGGATCGGGGGATCGAATCGATTATAGAAACATGAGTTTAATTAGTCGATTTCTTAGTGAACAAGGAAAAATCTTATCTAGACGGACGAATAGGTTGACCTTGAAACAACAACGATTAATTACTATTGCTATAAAACAAGCTCGTATTTTATCTTTGTTACCTTTTCGTAATAATGAGAAACAATTGGAGAGAGTGGAGTCGATCCCTAGAACTACAGGTCCTAGAACCAAAAATAAATAGATATACTCCTCAAAACTCCAATTGGAACTCAAGTTTATATTAATTTTTGCTCGAAAAAACTAGAATCCAGATTTGATTCTTGTATTATAAAAAAGGAAAAATGGGGAAGAAATCTTTTTTTCTTGAAAAATGTTCGTTTATTCTTACTACTCAAATCTTAATTTCTTTTTATTCTATCTTCCCGGAGTCTTTTCTCCGGGAAATCCTGTTTCAATCATTCTTGTTTCATGTATAATAGATTCTATTAAGATTTTTTTATTCCTTTATTTGATTATTTGATTTGTATTTTTTTTTTATTTTTGATTGATGATTTTATTTGAAATAATATCAAAACAATTCTTATTTGATAGGGCTATTTGCGCAAGTATTTTACGATTCAGAAGCAATTGTCTCTTGTACAGATTGTTGATGAATAGGCTATAACTATAGAATAGTCTATCTTCACGAGTTACCGCATTTATCCGAGTGATCCACAAACGACGAAAATCTCTCTTTTTCCTGCTCCTATCTCGATGAGAGGAAACCAAAGCTCTCATTCTTTGTTGAATAGTCGTTCGAGTAAGTCTTGAATGAGCCCCTATAAAGGTTGATGCAAATAAACGAATCTTTTTTCGACGTCTCCGAGCTGTATATCCTCGTTTAACTCTGGTCATTGAATCAAATGAAACTTTCTTGAATAACTAATTGATTTCTCTTCTTTCAGTCATCCTTTTCTTCCGGTCAATTAATAACAAAGCGGATTCTTCCCATATATAAAATATAAATTCCAATGGCTTTTGCGACTATGACCTTCCCGACCACGATTTTTTCTTTCTTCAAGGTATCTCGCCTGTAAATAAGAAATTCGACTGCTACTAAATAAAAAAGAATAGTGGGTTTCCTCGTTTCTATGGCAACTTCTGAAACGGTGAGGTCCTCTCTATACACCGGAGCCTCTTCTTTCATTTCATCGAATTTTATTATGAACTTGTATAGTTCACACTCTTTGGCTCTACCCATCCATTTTTCAATTAGAATTCTTTTTTCAATTCTAATTAGAAAGTAATAGTCCTTTTCACAAAAAAAGCTATCCATACAGTGACGGCATTTAATTCTGAAAGTTGGCTAGGTAGCTGACCTTGTTAGTCCGTTTTTTCAAGAAAAGGAATAGGAGCATAACCTTTTTCCTCCGCTTAATGGATAACTATTTGTTACCAATGGAGAATTCCTTTTCATCTCAAACGGAGTGATTGGATTTGCACCAATAGAAACCATAAATTCATAACATAATTAGGTAGATGATAAATCTTCATTTTTAGATACTGGTAAATTAAATGGCCGTCTTCCACTCTATCTATCCTAATTCATTGATAGTGGTCGTTGATACTTTTGCATTTCTTCAAACTCATCATGATCTGAACTGAACGAGTCGCACATACACCCTAGTACATGTTCCTCGACGCTGAGGACATCCTCGAAGAGCGGGAGATTTCGTGACATTTCTTATTGGCTGTCTTGCGTTTCTAATAAGTTGTTTAATGGTTGGCATGGTGTGTCTATAGAATCTCATTCTAGATAGAATAGAGCGGGTTGGCTTAGATCGATCTTAACCTGATGGTTGATGATTATGAATGATTTCTATTCACACGGAAATTTCAAATTTTGAAACGGAATTCTTATATTTATATGGAATCCCTAGTATTTTCATTTTCGATCGCTACAAGATCAACGATGCCATAAGCTTGGGCTTCTGTTGCTGACATAAAAACATCCCTTTCCATATCTTCGGATATAACCCATAAAGGGTTACCTGTTCTTTGTACATAAACTTTTGTGAGAGTTTCGCGAAGCTTCAATAGTTCTTCTGCTTCCAGAATAAAATCCCCTGCTTGTGCCTCGTAAAAAGAACTAGCAGGTTGGTGAATCATAACCCTGATGATATTGATATAACATCATGAATGGTTCTTCTATCTATATATATCTATATATCGCACGATTGGGTTAAAGTAAGGGATAATCAAAATAACAATAAAAAATAGAATTAAACAACCGTACGGGCATCTTTTGTACATTGCATACGGCTCTGCAATGGAATTTATTTTTTCGATAGAATTTCTTCTATCGAAAAGAAGAAAAAGAACCCATCCGATCCAAATCGTTAAATGATCCATTTACCACCCTTCCTTTCGTAGTAGTAAAAAAGATACTATGATGGTTCTGTTGCTTTATATGTTTATCTATTTATCTCGTCTGTGGTTTAGCAATCCCAAAGTTTCTTTTTGATATGATCCAAGAAGGAGAAAATTATTTTTTCCATTTTTTTGACTCTTTCTTATCATAACATAAAAATAAGAAAGATACTTCTGGTGTGGAAGAATAATGGTTTGTGACGCTGAAATTGACTCTTGCTTGACACATAAAATCAACTTGGGAATAACCCTTCTTTCATACTACTATCTCGATACAAAATCTCATGTTAGAAAAAAAACACTAATGGTTTGTTCATATCGAACTCGAAGTGCCATGCTATTATTACTTATTCTTTATTTGATTCATATTCGATACAGCGAAGGCATAGTATTTTTTTCTCAAATAAAAAAAACTCATTGGCGCCAAGCGTGAGGGAATGCTAGACGTTTGGTAATTTCTCCTCCAACCAGAATGAAAGATCCCATTGAAGCGGCTAATCCCATACATACTGTATGTACATCCGGTGACACAAATTGCATAGTATCATAAATGGCTATTCCTGGTATTACCCATCCGCCTGGAGAATTTATAAACAAATAAAGATCCCTAGTATCATCCTCTATGCTGAGGTATACCATGAGACCAACAAGTTGATTCGAGATCTCGCTATCAACCTCTTGGCCTAAAAAAAGTAATCTTTCTCGATGAAGTCGGTTGATTAGGGAAAAATTGTATCCCTGAGGAACCGTACGTGCACCTTTGGATGCATACGGTTCGAAAGAATTGCGAAAAAAAAAATCAATGTATTGATTCCAGTCCTATTTCTTTTTTTTAACATGAGTTTTGCCCTCCTTCCCCTTCCCTCTATTCTATAATGTAGAATATAAAAAAGAATTTTATGAACTTATTGAACTAACTTCTCATTGATGTATTGTTTCATCGAAATTCAAATTACGATGTAATTTTCTTGTTCCTAAATGGACCCTTTCAATTCTTTTAGGTTCTTGTTCTACTCCGGAGGAAGATTTGCCCGAATTCCATTTGCGCATATAGGTCAAATGATTCCAGTACCACTTCTTTTTTTTTCAATTATTTCATAACTTTCCCCAAAATATTCGATGTATTAATAATACTACTCCATTGGTAGGTAATTTTTTATTATCCCTATAGTAAGTATAGGAATAGTCTATGATACAAGTGGTAATCGTGCAATCATCATATATTCTACATACATAGATTCTATTAGAATATTCTATTATAGTCTATTATAGTAAGTTATATTATATTCTTTCTATTTAATTATTAATGAATTTCATAATTTATTAATACTTTAATTAAATTTCTATTTTATTTTTATATTCTTTATTTAATATTTCTTATTTAATTATCTAATATTATTCTATTTTTTATATTTTTTTTTTCTATTTCTATTTAATATTTTTAATATTTCTTATTTATATTACTACATTTACACTCCCATTCTATTACTTTTACTCTTACCATTTCCAATTTGGTATTCTCTGAACGGAGCCTGGATACTTTATCAGTCCAAGTAAACCATCAATTATTTTAATTGATAATATTCATTCCCAATAGGAATTTTTGTGCTTCACGCTCCAAATTATTGATTGTTCAATCAATACAAGATTGAATATCTATTTATTGGATTGGGCGAAATAGAGAATACTCGATCGGGGGAGATAACGGAAAAATACCATATGATCCATATGTCTGACAAGTCGCACTATACGTCAACCCAAGCTGCATCTTCCTCTCCAGGATTCCGAAAAGGTACTTTTGGAACACCAATGGGCATTAAGATAAAAAAAATGAAGTACTATACTTTACTTTAATATGGAAACGTAACAATGGGTTTTATTGTCTTCATCATTTTTTCTCTTTCTTTTCTATTTTTATATTCTATATATTTTTTTTATTTTCTATTTTTGTATCTTATAATATTAGTATTAGTAGTATTAGCATTAGTAGTATTAGCATATTTCTATATTCTAATCTAATATATACTATATATTTATATTTATTTTCTATAATATTCATTCTATTTTTATATCTTTTAATTTTCTTTCTATATTCTATTCTATATTAGAATTTTATATTCTATATATTATATATTATAGAAAATAGAACTTAATATTATTAGAATATTATTAGATAGATATATTATTATCTAGATAGAATTAGAGTATTTAGAGTATATATTTAGAGTATATATTTAAGTATATAGATTCTAATTTAGAATATTAGTATATAGATATATACTTTATATATAGGAATATAGGACTGGAAGATTCATAGAGGAAGACATAATGAATAAAGAAAAATTGTAACGAACGGAATCGATCAGATCAGCTGATTGTTCGAATGATTTCAAATTATAAAAAGTATCTATGCATTCTTTTTCCCTCAAAATCCTCCCATTGCGTATTGATACTTATCGAGTATAGAATAAGATCTGTTTCTCTTTGTTCTTCTAAATAGAAATAAATAGAATTGTTCCCTTCTCTTTCTATTTCATTAAAAATAAAAGAAGGGAATACGAATAAATATAAATCTTTTCCTATACAAAATATACCGAACAGGTGAAATACACGGTCTAGTCTTTTCCAATGCGATAAAGTTACATAATGTCTATTTCTTTTTCAGAAAGGGGTATTTACATGGGTTTGCCTTGGTATCGTGTTCATACTGTTGTATTGAATGATCCCGGTCGATTACTTTCTGTACATATAATGCATACAGCTCTAGTTTCTGGTTGGGCCGGCTCGATGGCTCTATATGAATTAGCGGTTTTTGATCCCTCTGACCCTGTTCTTGATCCAATGTGGAGACAAGGCATGTTCGTTATACCCTTCATGACTCGTTTAGGAATAACTAATTCGTGGGGGGGTTGGAGTATCTCGGGAGGAACTATAACGAATCCGGGCATTTGGAGTTATGAAGGCGTGGCAGGGGCACATATTTTGTTTTCTGGCTTGTGCTTCTTGGCAGCTATCTGGCATTGGGTGTATTGGGACCTAGAAATATTCTGTGATGAACGTACGGGAAAACCTTCTTTAGATTTGCCCAAGATCTTTGGAATTCATTTATTTCTTTCAGGAGTCGCTTGCTTTGGCTTTGGTGCATTTCATGTAACAGGCTTATATGGTCCTGGAATATGGGTATCTGATCCTTATGGACTAACCGGAAAAGTACAATCTGTAAATCCAGCGTGGGGTGCGGAAGGTTTTGATCCTTTTGTTCCGGGGGGAATAGCTTCTCATCATATTGCAGCAGGTACATTGGGCATATTAGCGGGTCTATTTCATCTTAGTGTCCGTCCGCCTCAACGTCTATACAAAGGATTACGCATGGGTAATATTGAAACTGTGCTTTCCAGTAGTATTGCTGCTGTTTTTTTTGCAGCTTTCGTTGTTGCTGGAACTATGTGGTATGGTTCAGCAACTACCCCAATCGAATTATTTGGCCCCACTCGTTATCAGTGGGATCAGGGGTACTTCCAGCAAGAAATATATCGAAGAGTTGGGGCCGGACTAGCCGAAAATCTGAGCTTGTCGGAAGCTTGGTCTAAAATTCCCGAAAAATTAGCTTTTTACGATTACATTGGTAATAATCCGGCGAAAGGAGGATTATTCAGAGCAGGCTCAATGGATAACGGGGATGGAATAGCTGTTGGGTGGTTAGGGCACCCCATATTTAGAGATAAAGAAGGGCGTGAACTCTTTGTACGTCGTATGCCTACCTTTTTTGAAACATTTCCAGTAGTTTTGGTAGATGGAGACGGAATTGTGAGGGCCGATGTTCCTTTTAGAAGAGCAGAATCCAAGTATAGTGTTGAACAAGTAGGGGTAACTGTTGAATTCTATGGTGGCGAACTCAATGGAGTCATTTATAGTGATCCTGCTACTGTAAAAAAATATGCTAGACGTGCCCAATTAGGTGAAATTTTTGAATTAGACCGGGCTACTTTGAAATCCGATGGTGTTTTTCGTAGCAGTCCAAGGGGTTGGTTCACTTTTGGGCATGCTACGTTTGCTTTGCTCTTCTTTTTCGGACACATTTGGCACGGCGCCAGAACCTTGTTCAGAGATGTTTTTGCTGGTATTGATCCAGATTTGGATGCTCAAGTGGAATTTGGAGCATTCCAAAAACTTGGAGATCCAACTACAAGGAAACAAGTAGTCTGATACAAAATTCCTTTGCCATCTTTTGCCTCTATTTTTTTTTTTTATTTTATTCTGGTATTTAGAGTATATAAATTTAGATTTCTATTATATTTATATATAGTATTTAGCTATTTAGTATTTATAATTTGTTAATTTCTATAATTAAGCTAGAATTTCTCTTTTCTATATTAATTGAATCTATTATCTATTTCATTTCATATTCAATATTTCCTAATATATTAATCTAATTATTAATCTAATATACCAATACTAATATATAAAATATAAATTAGATAAATATCTATTTATTTTCTATTTTCTTTCTATATTTTTATTATTTTTATGTATAAATAGATAGAAAGAAAATAATATATTTTATTAGACTATTAGAATAATATATAATAAAAATTAGAAATCGAATAAGAATAATACAATATAAATATAGAAGAAATAGAATTAATAAGATATGACTATATATATAGTCATATATAGTAATAGTTAGTAATAGTAAATTGTAAATCTAAATTTAGAATTTCTTTAGTAAATGATCCAAAATGAATAGGTGTGGAAGCTATAATTGTAAACCACGATCGAATCTATGGAAGCATTGGTTTATACATTCCTCTTAGTTTCAACTTTAGGGATAATTTTTTTCGCTATCTTTTTTCGAGAACCACCTAAAGTTCCAACTAAAAAAATGAAATGATTTTTCATTATTTACATTGAAGTAATGAGCCCCAATATGAATATGGGGCTCATTACTTCAACTAGTCCCCATGTTCTTCGAAGGGATCTCTTAATTTTTGAGAGGGTTGCCCAAAAGCGGTATATAAGGCATACCCAGTAAAGCTTACAAGTAACCCGGATATGGAGATGGCGACTAGGGTTGCTGTTTCCATTTTTTCGATAATTTCAAGATCACAAAGGATCACGATAATGTCGTTTATTTACAACTACAACGGAATGGTATACAAAGTCAACAGATTTCAACCCATGATGAAAGAGGATTTATGGCTACAAAAACCGTTGAGAGTAGTTCTAGATCTGGGCCAAGACGAACTGGCGTAGGGAGTTTATTGAAACCATTGAATTCGGAATATGGAAAAGTAGCTCCAGGGTGGGGGACTACACCACTTATGGGAGTTGCAATGGCTCTATTTGCAATATTTCTATCTATTATTTTAGAAATTTATAATTCATCTGTTTTACTGGATGGAATTTCAATGAATTAGTTCATAAAAACTAGGAAGTCCTAGTTTTTAAATCAAAAAATAGTATTTTACTTAATACTTACTTAATGCTTAAAATACTTAATACTTCAACTTAATATTACCTAAGACTTGGATTTCATTCTGGTAGTTCGATCGTGAAATTTATTTGTTTTGATATTTCATTTCCGGAATATGAGCGTGTGACTTGTTATAATTGATCCTATTGATAATACAGAGAATGGACCTGTCATCTCTATCAAGATGATTCTACCTCGTCAGATATTTATTATAGTCTCTGAAGCACGGACTATATAGAATAGATCAAGAAAAGAAATATTTGAACTATGATTCATACCTATTATTCAGACCTCGCAACCGGATTAAAAAAAAATGGAAATAGGTCTTTTATAAATAAAAGAAAATTTTTCTTTCATACTTCTTTTTACCAAAATAAACCTCTTTCTCTATATTTTGTTGAGTTATTACATTCATTGAAGAAGTGATGATCAAATGGTTTTTACTCAGAAAACCTTTGAGTTTTGTTTTGGCTTTCTTAAATCATCGTGGTTATAGTATGAATCTGAGGTTTCAATTGATTCATAGGGTCTCAACAAGAGAATTCCTATCAAACAAAAAAAAAGATAGGGAAGAGAAGATTCAAGAGGCCTGTCACGATTAACATAAAGAAAGATGGATGAGCCAACTTGATATTTTATTTCTTAGCATTATCATCACAAAGAAGAGATTCCGGATTTTTATTACTTCGTATCTTTGGGTCAAACCAAGTCAAGCGGCTAAGCCACAAGAAGTTTGAAACTCTCTATTCCATATCCGTTGAACCCAGTATTTGTGTGTTTCGGTTTGAGCCGTACGAGATGAAATTCTCATATACGGCTCTCAGAGGGGGAGTCTTTCTTGGGTTACCTATCTCAATAAAGTATATGATTGGTTCGAGGAACGTCTCGAGATTCAAGCGATTGCAGATGATATAACTAGTAAATATGTTCCTCCTCATGTCAACATATTTTATTGTCTAGGGGGGGTTACGCTTACTTGTTTTTTAGTACAAGTAGCTACGGGTTTTGCTATGACCTTTTACTATCGTCCAACTGTTACAGAGGCTTTTTCCTCTGTTCAATACATAATGACTGAGGTCAACTTTGGTTGGTTAATTCGATCAGTTCATCGATGGTCAGCAAGTATGATGGTTCTAATGACGATCTTGCACGTATTTCGTGTGTATCTTACAGGTGGTTTTAAAAAACCCCGCGAATTAACTTGGGTTACAGGGGTGGTTCTTGGTGTATTGACCGCATCTTTTGGCGTAACTGGTTATTCCTTACCTCGGGACCAAATTGGCTATTGGGCAGTAAAAATTGTAACAGGCGTGCCTGAAGCTATTCCTATAATAGGATCACCCTTGGTAGAATTATTACGTGGAAGTGCTAGTGTGGGCCAGTCTACTTTGACTCGTTTTTATAGTTTACATACTTTTGTATTGCCTCTTCTTACTGCCGTATTTATGTTAATGCACTTTCCAATGATACGTAAGCAAGGTATTTCGGGTCCTTTATAGAGAAGGCAGATCATAGATATTTGTAATTTATCATATCGGGGAGGAACAAGAGTCTTTCATTGCTACAAATATGGATTATTTAAAAATAAGGCATGTTATTTGGATACTTCTATTCAACTCTGAAGTATTGTTTATTTGATACGAATCAAATAGTTGAAGTATATTTTTCTAAAAGAGGATGGATTATGGGAGTGTGTGACTTGAACTATTGATTGGTCCATGCAGATATATGATTTTATCCGCCACGTTGGAATTCACAACCTAACGTGTCTCCGCATCCAACCATCACGTCAGTCCCTTTATGTAGCATAGGATAGGCCGGTTCGCTTGAGGAGAATATTTTCTATGATCATACCCGAATCATGTCATGCATGAACAGGCTCCGTAAGATCCCTAGAATAGAATGATCCAATGTTCTATTTATTCCACTTTTTTTGATTTTTCTTTTTTTTTTTTTAGTAATTTTCTTATAATTAATTTATAGTATTAATATTTCGTATTAATTTGATAGTAATCTTAGTAAGTTTTTTATAGTATGTAGATGCATTCATTTCCTCTGCATCGACCCTGAATCTATGATACTATTGGAGTTAAATAGGGGATCTAAAGAAGAACAGGGGCTAGACTTTATTAGTAACAAGTAAAAATTTTGTATTTTTGTATGTAATACAATCGAGATGTTGTGGGGATAAATACCAACCAAAAGACATGAGACAATCCAAAAAGCACTTGATCATGATCAAATTTGTAAGCCTACTTGGATATTGAGCATTTCCTTGTTACCAGAACTGAATTCTTTGCAATTAATAATGAATCGTTGAAACTCGGGGAAATGGAATTTTATAAATCTTTTCTTACATAGAGTCATTCTACATTATATATGTAGATATGTATGAAATATAGATCTTCTATGGACCTATTTATGTTCTATGGATCTATTTCTTTGATTCTTTTGATTCTTGCTCGAGCCGGATGATAAAAAATTATCATGTCCGGTTCCTTTGGGGGATGGATCCACAAGAATTCACCTATCCAAATAACAAAGAAACCCGATTTGAATGATCCTGTATTAAGAGCTAAATTGGCTAAAGGGATGGGACATAATTATTATGGAGAACCTGCATGGCCCAATGATCTTTTATATATTTTTCCAGTAGTAATTCTAGGCACTATTGCATGTAATGTGGGTTTAGCAGTTCTAGAGCCGTCAATGATCGGTGAACCAGCGGATCCGTTTGCAACTCCGTTGGAAATATTACCTGAATGGTACTTCTTTCCCGTATTTCAAATACTTCGCACAGTACCTAATAAGTTATTGGGTGTTCTTTTAATGGTTTCAGTACCAATAGGATTATTGACAGTACCTTTTTTGGAGAATGTCAATAAATTCCAAAATCCATTTCGTCGTCCAGTAGCTACAACAGTCTTTTTGATCGGTACCGCAGTAGCTCTTTGGTTAGGTATTGGAGCAACTTTACCTATTGAGAAATCCCTAACTTTAGGTCTTTTTTAAATCGATTCAACCGTGAAATACCACGACATAAGTATCTAAGGAAGATCCCCTTCTGGATCTTCCCTAGATACATCAATCTTATTATGATCTATTCTGCAAATATATGGACCGTGTCGGAGATTAAAAACTTATTCTATTCTTTATTTATTATTTATTTCTAAAAACTAAAAAAAGAAAAAATTCCAATGGATTTAAAATGAAAACTTTTTCTTAGGTAAATTGATTGCAAAATGCTTCTGTAGAGTGCCTAATATCTGTTTTACATCTTCTATTCGAAAATATTCCATTTTCATAAGATCTTCTTGACTGTGACTCAAAAGGTCCAATAATGTATGTATATTGGACCTTTTGAGACAATTATAGGTCCTGGAAGACAATTCTGATTGGTCAATAAAAATACATGTCAATGAAATTCCTTTTTTGTTTTTCTTGAGATTAGTGAATTTGTCTTGAAAGGAAAAAAGGGGCAGATTCCATCTGTTTTCATTTTCCTCGAAATTCATGTCCTCTTCCTCTGCATGTAGAAAAGGAATCAATAAATCAATCAAATTGCGAGAAGCCTCATAAAGTGCTTCTTTAGGAGTTAAACTTCCATTCGTCCATATTTCTAGAAAGAGTATCTCTTGTTTTTCATCCCCATTCCCATAAGAATGAATACTATGATTCGCATTTCGAACAGGCATAGATACAATATCTATAGGATAACTTCCATCGTGAGAGTCGTTTGTGGATTTCATACGATATCCGCGATCTCTCTTGATTTGTAATTCAATACACAAATCAATTGGTTCTGTCAGGTTAGCTATATGCTGTGTAGTATCAACTATTTCTACAGAAGGTGGTGAGATGATATCTTGAGCTGTTATGTATTTTGGACCCCTGACGCAAATGGATGCGTCCCTAACTCCATAGAGATTACTTCTCAATACAATCTCTTTCAAATTTATTAAAATATCATGTACTGATTCTTCAATACCTGCTATTGTAGAATATTCATGCAGCACATTTTCAGATGTTGCACGTGTGATACATGTTCCTTCTATTTCTCCAAGTAAAGCCCTTCGCATGGCAATACCTATGGTATCGGCTTGACCTTTCATAAGCGGGGACAAAACGAAACGACCATAATAAAGACGCTTGCTGTCTACTCTTGATTCAACACATTTCCACTGTAGTGTTCGAGTGGATCCTGCTACTTCTTCTCGAACCATACTCTTATTTTTCTTTTATTTATGATTATTGGATCAGATCATTGAATCATTTATTTCTCTTGGAATCTCTTGAATTCTTATTTCTACACACGTCTTTTTTTGGGGGGGCGACATCCATTATGCGGCATGGGTGTTACATCACGTACGAAACTTAATAGCATCCCATTTCTACGAATGGCTCGTAATGCCGCATCTCTTCCGAGACCTGGACCCTTTATCATAACTTCTGCTCGTTGCATACCCTGATCAACTAATGTACGAATAGCATTAAATGCCGCGGCTTGAGCAGCATAGGGTGTTCCCTTTCTTGTACCTCTGAATCCAGAAGTACCTGCGGAAGCCCAAGAAACCACCCGACCTCGTACGTCTGTAACAGTTACAATAGTATTGTTGAAACTCGCTTGAACATGAATAACTCCTTTTGGTATTCTACGTTCAATCTTATTTGAACCAATACGTGCATTCTTACGTAAACCGATTTTTGCTATAGGTTTTGTCATATTTTATTAGATCATATTCATAAGAATAAAATAAAAAGAAAGAAGAATCATAAATCTACATAAAGATACAGATACAGATACAGGAATATCCATTTCATATGAAAACAAATTCTTTCTTTTTACATGTACATGAGTTTTTCTTTTAAAAAGTTCTTGATTTAAAACTTGAGAAGGATTACCCCTGTCTCTGTTTATGTCTCGGATTGAAACAAATGACTCTAATTCGTCCCCGCCTACGAATCAAGCGACATTTTTCACAAATTTTACGAACAGAAGCCCTTATTTTCATATTTATCCTTCCTTACTTTCATTCTGAATTTATTTTTTTTTTCATCAGTTTATTGCATTTTTGAACTTCGAATTATATCCCTACGAAAAGGATGTTTAAAAGAATGATCTAATCGTTCGAATCTTTTTTGCGAAGTCTATAAATTATACGTCCCCTGGTTGAATCATAACGACTCATTTCAATTTTGACTCTATCTCCGGGTAGTATACGTATAAAACTGCGCCGGATTCTTCCTGAAATATAACCTAGAATTAGATCTTCATTATCTAACTGAACTCGAAACATACCGTTGGGAAGTGATTCAGTAATTAAACCCTCATGAATTAATTTTTGTTCTTTCATTCCAGGGAACCCCCTTTAAGTATCAACTAATAGAGGAAGAGTTCTATAATTTGCTTCTCCTCTCTATTTTACAAATAGTAAGTTCGAGAGAAATTTAGGTAGGGTACTCAGGAGAATCACCATATATAACACAAAATTTCTCCTCCAATTTTTTCTAGTCGAGCTTCTCGATCTGTCATTATACCTCGAGAAGTAGAAAGAATTACAATTCCCATTCCGCCTAAAATCTTAGGAATTCGTTGATAGTTGGAATAGATTCGTAGACCGGGTCGGCTGATACGCTTTAAAATTATGTTATTCCCTTTCCTAGTCTTTCTATGTCGTAAAGTTAAAACCAAGAATTTTTTTTGACTTTCTTGATGTTTTCGAACATTTTCAATAAAACCTTCTCGTAAAAGTATTTTCACAATGTTTTTAGTGATATTAGTAGATACTATTTGAACTCTTCCCTTTTGATCTATGTCAGCATTTCTTATAGAAGTTAATATATCGGCAATAATGTCCCTACCCATGACGAACTATAGTTATTGGTGCCTCCTAATTTTGATATAATCAACATGCTTCTTTTTTGTTTTATTTTTTATTGAATTTTTTTTTTGAAATTCTTAAATTATAAAAAATTATTAGAAATTTAAAGTATATGCATGAGACACAATCTATTCTATCTATTCTATTAATCAAATTTATTTCAGATATTGGAATATTATAAATATTCCATATGTCCATATGATAGATTATAGATATATAATAGATATAGATAGGATATATCCTAATTTTTCATCTATAAGACTTCGGGTGCTAATGAAACTATTTTAGTAAAATTCAATTGTCGCAATTCTCGAGCAATCGCACCAAAAATTCGAGTTCCTTTTGGATTTCCTTCTTGATCAATAATAACCGCTGCATTGTCATCATATCGTATTATCATGCCATTATCACGTTTGAGTTCTTTACACGTGCGTACAATCACAGCTCTAATTATTTCTGATCTTTCTATAGGCATGTTGGGCACTGCTTCTTTGATTACAGCAACAATAACATCGCCAATATGAGCATATCGGTGATTACCAGTTCCTATAATTCGAATACACATCAATTCTTGAGCTCCACTGTTATCCGCTACATTCAAAAGGGTCTGAGGTTGAATCATATCATTTTTATTTTAATCTCTTATTTCAATGCAAGGAATAATGGAAAAAAGAAATATTGTCTGTCCAGAGATAAAGAAATCCGTGGTTGTTTTTTCATTCTCAATACTCCTTCTTCTTTTACTTTTGTTTACCTATCCTGAAATAACAAATTGAGTTCGTATAGGCATTTTGCATGCAGCTATTTCCATAGCAGCTTTGGCTACAGTTTCTGATACTCCACTCATTTCATAAAGTATTCGGCCCGGTTTAACAACAGATACCCAATATTCGGGGGATCCCTTGCCCGAACCCATACGTGTTTCTGTAGGTCTTACAGTAACAGGTTTGTCGGGAAAGATACGTACCCATATCTTTCCACCACGACGCGCATATCGTGTCATTGCTCTTCGCCCTGCTTCTATTTGTCTAGCTGTGATCCAAGCAGGTTCAAGTGCCTGAAGAGCGTATCTGCCAAAACAAATATGATTGCCTCGGCAAGATATTCCTTTCATTCTACCTCTATGTTGTTTACGAAATCTGGTTCTTTTGGGGTTATAGTTGATGGTTATTTCTGAATTCCATCTCTACTGCAAAGCTGGACATGAGAGTTTCTTCTCATCCAGCTCCTCGCGAATGAAATGATTCAATAATATTACATATACACATGTATTTATGTATTTCATTCTAAGAAAGAATATACTAATTTTTTTTTCTATTGAATTTGTTACATAGGTAGTTGTATATATAATGCTTCTTTCTTTTATCAAAATTTCTAAAGTATTTTACTTTACCTCTATTGAATCACGCCAAAAGTTATCCAATAAATAAAATTCTTAAATTAAATAAAAATAAAGAAAGGTTTCGCGGGCGAATATTGACTCTTTTCTCCTTCATTTGTAGGGTCAATTCATGACCATTTAGAAGAAATCCATTTTTTCTTGGTTCATTCCGCCATCCTACCCAATGAATCATTAGGATTGATTCGTTTTCAAGAAAATCCTATGTAATCACAGGTTCCATCGTTCCCATAGCTTCTCTATTAATGCTTAGGCCTGAACTCTGCAATGGAGCTCTCAACAAAATCTGTTATTTGTTTCCGAATCAATCTCCTCAGTTTTTATTAACCCGAAGCTCAATTCAATTATTCTCTATTTTTTATTATTTCTATTATCTATTTTTATATCTTTGATATCTTATTATTTCTTTATCTATCTTATTACATACATAATAGACTGATTATATTATCCATATTGATTAGATTCTTTAGATTATTATTTTAATTTAATTTTTTTTAGTATATTTTATTTCTTATATTTTCTTCTATGTTTCTATTTTCTTTCTATTTTTTATTTGTATAGTTCTTATTCTATTGTAATTGTATATTTTGTATTTTTATTTGATGTTGATGCTTTATAACACTGCCTTTTTTATGGGGTAATTCTTCATAAACCATACATATGGGAATCATATATCATTGAAATCTTTATTCTCTCTTTCTATCATCCTTCCTTTTTTCCACATCCCTTTTTTTCACAATTCATAATCAGATTTCTTTTTTATGAAAAGAATTTCAGTTGCTACAACTATATGATCGATTCAGTCATATAGTGACTGTTTCTTGGGATCTCGACAATATGAAGCAATAAGTTGGTTATTAGTTTTGAGTTTCTTTAGTTTTTATAGTTACTAAGTTTATAGTGGGGTCAGCCTTTTTTTTTCAATCTCAAATCTCAACTCTAAAGAAAAAATTAACGAGTCACACACTGAGCATAGCAATTATACTAAAATCTAAATTAAATTTAAATAAAGGGTAAATCAAATTTTTATTCAACCTTATATAATTATAATTGTTCGTTTTTCTTTGATTAAGAAAAAGAAGAAAAGAGTTTCTAAATTTTTTCTATCGATGAGCAGAATGGCGAGATAAAGAAAGGTCCATTATTCTTATTTTCTTATTCTTGATTTACAAATATCCAAATTTTGATGCCTAAGACTCCATAGATAGTTCTAATTGTATGGGAACAGTGATCAATTTTAGCGCGAATTGTTTGTAAAGGAACCCTGCCTTCTCTGATCCATTCTACACGTGCAATCTCTTTTCCGTCGATACGCCCTGCAATTTGCACTTGAATTCCTTTTGTACCCGTTTGTTCAGTTAATTCAATAGCTTTTTTCATTGCCTTTCGAAATGAGACTCTATTTTTTAATTGTAAAGCTATATATTCTGCAAGAATATTAGGTTGTCCATAAGGCTTTTCAATTCTTGTGATAGCAATGTTGAGTCTCCGATTTACAGAATGAAACTCTTTTTGTACATTCATCTTTAATTCTTCGACTCCCCGTGTTCGTCCTTCTATTAATAAATTGGGAAATCCAATATAGATTATGACTTGAATCAAATCTATTCTTTTTTTAATTCCTATACGGACAATTCCTTCTAAACCCGAGGATATTTTCTTATTTTTTTTTACATAGTCCTTAATACAATTCCGTATTCTTTCATCTTCTTGTAGACCCATGGAAAAATTCTTTGGTTTTGCGAACCAAAAAGAATGATGACTTTGAGTTATTCCAAGTCTGAAACCAAGTGGATTTATTTTTTGTCCCATATTTTTCTATTATTTTTCCATCCATTTTTTTTCTAAATAGGAATCTAAATTTTAGATTTTTCTTTTAAAAAAATCTTTATATGACAAGTGGTTTTTTTTATCAGATAATTACGTCCTCGAGCCCGGGGTCTTAACTTTTTCACAATAGTACCTCTATTGACTTCAGCTTTACTAATAAATAAATCAGCTTCATTTAAACCCATATTATGACTAGCATTTGCTGCTGCAGAATAAACTAATTTTAAAATTGGATAAGATGCCCAATAAGGCATTAGTTCCAGTATCATGAGTGTTTCCTCATAAGAACGTCCGCGAATCTGATCAATTACTCTTCGTGCTTTGAAAACAGACATACATATATGTTGAGCTAAAACTTTTGCTTCTCTATCCGAATTTTTGTTCTT